CTCGATACGGAGATAAAAAAGAATCCAAATTTCTGCTAGATCGCCTATTTATTTCCTGGGGATTGTAGTTCAATTGGTCAGAGCACCGCCCTGTCAAGGCGGAAGCTGCGGGTTCGAGCCCCGTCAGTCCCGTCGAATCAACTAAATACATTGTTAATAATGGGGAAAGGTGATCATGTGATACTTCATCGGATAATTATACACGGGAGATGTAAGGTAATACAAAAAAAAGAACAGATTAGATCAGGAATCTAAGTTGGGGTTCGGTATGATTAAACAAACTTCTTATGTTATACTATTCCATTTTTGACGACGAATTCATTTCAGAATTCAGATATTGTTATTCATGATAGGGGCTTGTCATCTCTATGGGATTAAATCCCGGGTTATTGTTAAATTTGATTTTTTATTTATATTATGGAAGTAAATATTCTTGCATTTATTGCTACTGCACTATTCATTTTAGTTCCTACCGCCTTTTTACTTATCATTTATGTAAAAACAGTCAGTCAAAATAATTAATTCATTCAAGAATTCACGAAATAAACTGAAAACAAGTTTCGCGTCTTAAACTTTAACTGAAATAAGACGACTACAATTCCCAGTATCCAGTATAGAAATCGTATAGTAGAAAGAAATAGATGAATCTTTCTACCATATGATCTACATATTAGTATCATTATGGATTAAACGTATTATCTTCGTGTATGCTTATGTGGATAGCAATTCCATACATGGAATTGCTATATCATCCCAGTTTATTTATTTTTTATTTATTTAATATATTAATTTGTTTTTGTTTTGATCAATCTGAAAGAATCATTTTATTCTTATGCTTATGTTTTAGGGTTCTAATTATCCTATATTTTAATAGTAATAAAATAATTAGCAAACCTTAAATAGTTTCGCGAGCACTTCTCGAGTAGGGTACCACCTCAACCATGCTATGAAATGGGATTCGATAAAGCAAAAATAGAATTTCTATAAGATAATTAGATTTAGCTAAAGGTGCGTTAAATGTGCAATATGTCACTCAAACCTTTTTTCATAGAAAGTCCATATGCGCTTAACAAAAAAAAAAAAAAATTCTCCTTTGAATAGTAACAGTAATGGAACAGTAAAGAGATAAACATCGAAATATCTCTTTGATCGAAAGAGTATGATTTATAGAATACATTACTTTATTCGAATAGAATGGAATTTCGAATAAAAATTAAGATCTTTAGATTCTCTTTTACTAAAGAGTTCACAAAGGCGTTGCAGAACGATCTAGAAAACAATTGATATAGCACGATTTCTCAACTAAATAAGTAATACCCTTAGAGTCCACTTCTTCCCCACACTACAAGTGACAGGGAAAATGTAAAGACTACCATTAAAGCAGCCCAAGCAAGACTTACTATATCCATGTGAATTATGCCCCCTATCCCTATAATTATCAAGGAATTATTCTATTGTTACTCGCTACTAATAGTATAGTCGAATCGATAGAGCATAGTCAAAAAAAGAGTATTCTGATCGAAAACTCTTGATAAACCAATCAAATAAATACACTCATTGTAGAAAAGGATTTTTATATCATTTCGAATCCGGAAAGATAAAATTTAAAATAAAAATATAAGCAAAACAAAATACGTAGTAACCCCGCGAAGGGATGTTACTAATGGAACATGTAGTAATACTAAGGTCTAGTTTTTTCTTGACCTTCCGAAGGAAAAAGTATAAAAAGAACAATCATTAGCTAAATGCCTACTTAACCTAATTTGGAGCCTTTAACCGATTATCTTTCTAATGGTGGAGAGACATTAGACTCTTGATTAAAGGTTGTTGAAAAAGAATCTTTCTCTTTTTTTTCCTTTACTTCAATTAACTTTTTGAATATTGATTGGTGGATACCCGAACATTCATAGATTCTTGCGGTATATCGTGTATGTGTATAAAGGATCTTCCGTCCTTGCACAAGTATTGCAATTGAATTCCATTTTCTAATTGCTGTCCAATCGAATTCAAGATCCAGTCATCAAACACTCAATTAGTAGTAGAGGGGAATTAGGAAGTCTCGATAACCCCCTTACCGCACGAATAACTTATTGCATCTAGGATTTACAATCTTTTTGAAAAACCCCACCCAGTCGGATACTTTGAATTAAGCAAGTACCAACTTCCTGTTTTCTCAGTTTGTGCTGGAAAGTAATTCGACGGTTTTTATCAGCCAACGAAGGGATTTTAAGACTTTTTTTAGGCGGTACCCGGATTTGAACTGGGGAAAAAGGATTTGCAGTCCCCCGCCTTACCACTCGGCCATACCGCCAAAATGATACCAAAATAGATTTATTTTTCACGTACTACTAAATATTATATTGAAAAATAAAATGTAGATTTTCAGTCGCAAAATTAAAAATTTAGGACAAATTTGAACCCTGAACTGTTGATTGCTGACTGTGAATTCATGATCGGTTTGAATCGCAAAATTGGATTTGATTTACCCAATGACAGAAGC